CTAAATCAAAATAAATGAAAGCCAAATACTCTTCTTCAAAATCTACATTACATACTCTTTTTCTACGAGATGCTGGGAATCCCTTGTACCACATAGTATGTAGATTTTGAAGAAGAGTATAAATAAGACAAAGGAGTTTTCATAATTTCATTTTTTTGATCATAAATAATCGCCAACAAGAATTTGGTTCTTTTTACGTACTTGATATCGATAAATCTGCGAATCTAGAAATTCATTTCGGCCAATTGAACCTTCTCGAACTGTTTCTTTTTAAGAACCAAAAAGATTTGTGCCAAAATAACAGATGCCAAGAAGAACAAAAGTCCTTGGACACGTAATGGATCTTGAAGTACTATTTCTGCATCTCCCTGACCAAATCCGCCTACATTAGGATTACTCGTTAATGGTTGATCAAATTTGATAGATTCGCCCTCGGAAACAAGAAGTTCTGGTCCGGGAGGGATAATATCAACCACTTGACGTCCCTCCGACGCATCCGTTATGGTTATCTCATACCCCCCTTTTTCTTTTCGTATGATTTTGCTTACTATACCTGCTGCTGTAGCATTATAAACTGTATTGTTACTCTTGTTGCCGTCGGGATAAATCTGACCCCTTCCCCTGTTCCCGCCTACGTATATAGGATATTTTAAGAAGTGAACATCCTTCTTAGTAGCAGGGTCCGGGGAAAGAATAGGGAAGGTTATTTCACTATATTTTTTACCAGGGACAGGGCCTACCACAAGAATATTTGTTTTATTGGGGCGATAGCTCTGAAAAGACAAATTGCCAATCTTTTCTTTCATCTCAGGAGAAATACGATCGGGAGGAGCTAATTCAAACCCCTCCGGTAAAATAAGAACAGCCCCGACGTTCAACCCCCCTTTTTTACCATTAGCAAGAACCTGTTTCAGTTGCATATCATAAGGAATTCGAACAACTGCTTCAAATACAGTATCAGGAAGTACCGCTTGTGGAACCTCAATTTCCACGGGCTTATTAGCTAAATGGCAATTGGCACATACAATACGCCCAGTCGCTTCTCGTGGATTTTCATAACCCTGCTGTGCAAAAATGGGATATGCACTTGAAATGGACGTCCGAGTTAAGATATATATCATGAGCGATACGGAAATAGATCGAGTAATCTGTTTCTTTAGCCAAGAAAAAGCATTTCTAGTTTGCATGGTCCAATCATTGATCGCGAAAATTTCTACAATAAATTGGGTAGGTCGCTAGTATAGTTCCCTAGCCACGATTCTGCTATTTGCTGGAATAATCTAGGATGAATCTTCCCGATGGTTAGAAATAGGAAGAGTAAATATGATTTTCAATACTTTGCTTATGTACAACTACAAAGTACCAAGCATTCTAATTGGATTAGATTAATATCAATGGATCCTTTATCATTCAGTTATTGAATCATAAATCAGTAAAATTGACGGAGACAGACTAGTTAAATAACGGAAAAGCCAATATTTAAAACATGTATCAAAAATTACTGGAAGGATGCAAACAAGAATAGTTATAGTTTGCTCATTCGCAACAACTCCAACCTCGTTATAGATAGAGCGTATAGCGAATTCCCAACCTGGGGGTGAATGATATCCGAGAAAAAACTCAGTTACTAGAAGAAGACACAAAGCTTTTGCTGTGTCACTTAAGTTATATAGGAATTCCTGAGCCCAAGAGTTAAGAATAACAAGTTTTTCCTTACCCAAAATTGAATACCCGCTTAGAATACCAAACCAGATGATATTTGTTGAGAAGTGCAAAATCGTATCCATACGATTCTCATTTTGTATCGTGATTAATTGGATCGTTTCTTTATGGATTCCTATCCCAAACTCTTCGAGATGTGTTTCCGAGTATTCCTTGATCATTTCGTCCAAGAAGAGGAGTTCCTCTAATTCTCTGAATTTTTCTAGAAGACTCTTTTCTTGAATATTATTCAAGACAATTTGGGATTGCCCAGTATTCCACCAATTAGTAACCCAAGATTCCAGACATTTATTAACTGAGAAAGAAATCCACCAGGGCAAAAATACTATAGATGCAAGATAGAAAAGAGGAGTGAATGCTTTCTTTTTTGCCATTTTTTCGTCTGTAAATTGTTAATCAACCCATTCGTACACTCTATGCGATCGAATATTTCTTACACACATGAGTTTTATACAAGGTATCGAACTTATGAATCTATTTTCTTTGTGATTTTGTGGTTAGTCTTTGAATCTAGAAAGAATACAGAAATAGGCTAAGAATTCACTTCGAATGAAGAAATTTAGAATATTGTTTCCTGATATCTCAATTGGTCAAATTAAAAATAAAGTGTATCCTTTCGATGAATGATCGAAAGAACCACTTTAAGTAATGAATATTATTCAGATTTTGAGACGAAAGAACTCCTTTGCTATCAAAATATCCAATATTTCGAAAAAATTTCACTGATTCCCCATAGTCAGGAATAGAATAATTGAGGGAAAGATATTAGGATGATAAAAAAAAAATGACTGGCAAAGGATAAATTGGCTAGTTCTCAGTATTTAATTAAGAAATCCAATTGTTGGTCATTAAAGAATACAAAAGAAAGAATTTCAAATTTACAAGATACGATCTATCTGGATCTAAAGTGTCAATTCCAACAAATATTGAACTAAAAAAAATTCTTGCTTTCGAAATGGTTTGCCGTCTGAGATGAATCTATTATTTCGATTTGTTATTTGTTATTGAATTGCGTGCGCATAAAGACCATAAAAAGAGTTTCGTTTTATGGTTCTTTCATATACGTTTTCTTTAATTGAATGAACGTTCTGATTCTCAATTTATCAAAATACTTCAATTGGTACACGCAAGAAATAGGCTAATTCAGCAGCCTTTTGTTCAATTTCTCGTGGAGTCAAATTCTCATCAGTACGGGTCAAGGGAATGGACCCCTGGCCTCGGATGTCCATATAAAGAACACGACGAGCATAAATACCCTCTTTAACTTCTATTCTAACGGACTGAATATCTTTTATAAGGAATCGGAGGAATATGCGACGATTTTTTCCCGGAAATCCCCAACGAAAAATACAGACTATTCCTTCCTTTCTATCGAATCGATCATAACCACTACCTACATTCCAGGAAATTGTGCACCACAAATAAGAGCTAATAAAGAGACCCGCAATTCCGTAGAAAGACATCACGATTCCTTGTGGAAAAAAAATGATTTGCTGAGGCGGAAAAAAAGATAGCAAATTTCTACCAAGATAACTGGAAGTTCCAACTAATAAGAAGCCTAATGAACCTAAAAAAAGGATCAAGGCCCAGCAGAAATTACTTATTTTTCGAGACCCCGTTATAAGTTCTATCCATATATCGTCTGATCGCCAAGTCATACTTTACTCGATTGCATTTTATTGGAATTGAGATAATACCCCAGAGAAATTTGACTTTACTTTTTTGTTTCCGAAGTAACTCTCATCAACTAGCACTAGTTTGAGGTGAACTAGCACTAGTTTGATGTCAACCTTTAGGAGTAATTCATCAAATTGGTTAAATCTAAAATAATAACATACTCTTTATTTAATACGATCCCACTATACATATCGATATACATATAGATTCACCGACTACATTTCAGCCATCCAGAGATCCTGATCTATTTGAAAATTGCTAGAATTGATATATCCATATATCATGTTTCTGCGGGCATAAGAGTTTTTTCCTTTATGTTCGGTGGAAATCACATGTTATACTATATTCCAATAAATAGATATCCGTGTTATGATACAAGTCCACGTTTTCAAAAAAAAAAATGGATGAGATTGGGTCCCAGCGGATCTAAACAATCTTGTTTTTTTGAACATGAAGAAATAAAGAAGCCATTGCAATTGCCGGAAAGACTAGGCCTACTAACGGCACAAAAATAGATGGAAGGTTCAAATTTGTCATAGAAGGGGTACCTCGATTTACTATTTGTATCTGTTATTATGTTATTATATAAATAAAGATATCTTGTAATAATTATAATTAAATTAAGAATTTGAATTCTAATTAGATAATATTTATTATTAATAGAATTTGAAGAATTTTTAATTCTTAGTATAGATCGAAGTATCGATATATCTAAATCTAACGGAGTACGTATAATAAGAATAAGTGCAAAGAATGTAGAACTGTAGAACTAAATAAATGGACTTATTCATCTCCTCCATGAGAAAGATATGTATGATAATGATAATAAACTTTATTATTTTTCTTCATTTCTTTGTCTTTTGTTCTTGTCTTCTAATTTTCTAAAAATAGATAAAGAGTTTTTTACCGATTATCGAAGGATTCGTTCGAATCCGACCCAACCTGGATTTTTAGCTAAAATGGTTTTTCGGTAGATAGAGAAAGATACAAAACTCTATTATCTATATTGAAATTTCAAATTATATACCTAAGACAAGACCAAATTCGTTTTATTTTACTAATTTCACGAAAGGAAGAACTCACTCTTGGTGATAAAGGTTTCTTGATTCGTAATCAGGAATATAGGTCAAAAAAAGAGTTATCCTCAACTTTCGTTTTGATTCTTTCTACAATTCGATCTTCTATCACCAAAGAAAAGGCCATTATTATCTTATTTACTTTGATTCCGATAAACTAACTACTTTTTGCTACAAACACAAAAAAATAATTGAACTTAGTGCTCTACTTGATTTTGCTTGACTTTTGATTCAAAGGAAAAAAGGCGTGGAGCTTAAATAACTCACTCAGAACGCTTTTTAAAAGATTACGTGGTACAATTAGGTCGAATAAACCCTTCTGGAATAAGTATTCAGCTGCTTGTGAACCTTCGGGTACTGTTTTATTCAATGTTTGTTCAATTACTCTTTTACCTGCAAATGCAATGTAGGCATTGGGTTCGGCAATAATGATATCCCCCAACATACCAAAACTAGCTGTCACTCCACCAGTTGTCGGAGATGTAAGGATTGATACATAAAATAATTTTTTATTTAATTGATAAT